TAACCAACTCAATGGGTTCTGTCAAGCTAGCTATATGCTGTGTATTATCGACGATTTCTACATAAGGCGGTAAGATGATATCTTGAGCAGTTACATATCCAGGGCCTCTGACACAAATAGACGCCTCACAAGTTCCATAGAGATTACTTCTCAATACGATTTCTTTCAAATTCATTAAAATTTCATGTACTGATTCTTGAATACCCGTTATCGTAGAATATTCGTGTGATATTTTCTCAGATTTTGCGCGTGTGATACATGTTCCTTCGATTTCTCCAAGCAAAGCCCTTCGCATCGCAATGCCTATTGTGTCTGCTTGACCTTTCATAAGCGGAGACAGAATAAAGCGCCCATAAAAAAGACGCTTACTGTCTGCTGCTGATTCAACACACTTCCACTGTAGTGTCCGAGTAGATACTGTTATTTTCTCTCGAACCATAATAATATTATTTGATCAGATCATTGAATCATTTATTTCTCTTGTTTCTCTTACTATTCAAATATCTTCCTTTTTTATTTCTACACACGTCTTTTTTTCGGGGGTCTACAGCCATTATGTGGCATAGGGGTTACATCCCGTACGAAAGTTAATAGTATACCACTTCTGCGAATAGCTCGTAATGCTGCGTCTCTTCCGAGACCTGGACCTTTAATCATGACTTCTGCTCGTTGCATACCTTGATCTACTACTGCACGAATAGCATTTGCCGCTGCGGTTTGAGCAGCAAACGGTGTCCCTCTTCTTGTACCTCCGAAGCCACAAGTACCGGCAGAGGACCAAGAAACCACCCGCCCGCGTACATCTGTAACAGTCACAATGGTATTATTGAAACTTGCTTGAATATGAATAACCCCCTTTGGTATTTTACGTGTACTCTTACGTGAACCAATACGTCCACGTGAACCCCTTTTCGGTATAGCTTTTGCCATATTTTATGATCTCATAAATTTGAGTCAGAGATATATGGATATATCCATTTCATGTCAAAACAGATTCCCTATTTGTATATCAGGTCTTTAACGAGTTTGATTATCCTTGTCTTTGTTTATGTCTTGGGTTGGAACAAATTACTATAATTCGTCCCCGACGACGGATTAGTCGACATTTTTCACAAATTTTACGAACGGAAGCTCTTATTTTCATATTTGCCACTCCTTACTTTAATTTTGAATCCACTTTTTGGAAGAAAATAAGTTTCTTGAAATTTTCGATTTCGAATCGTATTCCTACGAAAGAAATGGTGAAGTTAAAAAACACCTAATCTTTCGAATCTTTGTTGCGGAGTCGATAAATTATACGACCTCTGGTTGAATCATAACGACTTACTTCAATTTTTACTCTATCTCCTGGCAGTATCCGTATAAAACTACGTCGGATCTTTCCTGAAACATAACCTAGAATCATATCTTCATTATCTAAACGAACCCGGAACATACCGTTGGGAAGCGATTCAGTAATTAAACCTTCATGAATCCATTTTTGTTCTTTCATTCCAGGTAAAACCCCCTTGAAGTATCAACTAGTGGAGGAAGAACCCTATTAGAGAACCCACCCCTTCTCTTTTCTTTTTCACAAAAAAGAAGTTTCATATCGGATATTAGAAAGATTACCATATATAACACAAAATTTCTCCGCCTATTCTTTCTAGTCGAGCCTCTCGGTCTGTCATTATACCTCGAGAAGTAGAAAGAATTACAACCCCCATCCCACCTAAAATTCTAGGAATTCTTTGATAGTTAGAATAGATTCGTAGACCCGGCCGACTTATCCGTTTTAAATTTAAAAGATTTCTATAAGTCCTTTTCCTATTCCTTCTATGTCGTAGGGTTAAAACCAAAAAATATTTGTTGTTCTCTCGATGTTTTCTCACATTTTCGAGAAAACCCTCTCGTAAAAGTATTTTAACAATACTTTGGCTGATATTAGTAGATGCTACTCGAACCACGCTTTTTCTATACATATCGGCATTTCGTATAGAAGTTATTATGTCAGCAATAGTATCACTACTCATGATTAATTAAAATTATTGGTGCCTCCAAATTTCGATATAATCAACATGTTTTTCTTTTTTTTTTTTTTTACGTGTTTGTTTATAAATATTAATTTTGAAAGGTATATACGTGAGAGAAAATCTACTAAATGAATCTTAATCTATTTCTTTTAAATACCCTACTATAACCATATCGTGGTCTTATTTTATAATACCTCGGGAGCTAATGAAACTATTTTAGTAAAATTGAACTGTCTCAATTCTCGGGCAATCGCACCAAAAACTCGAGTTCCTTTTGGATTTCCTTCTTGATCAATCACAACTGCAGCATTGTCATCATATCGTATTATCATACCGTTGTCACGTTTAAGTTCTTTACAAGTACGGACAATTACAGCTCTGACCACTTCTGATCTTTCTAGAGGCATGTTTGGAACTGCGTCTTTGATCACAGCAACAATAACGTCACCAATATGAGCATATCGACGATTGCTAGCTCCTATGATTCGAATACACATCAATTCTCGAGCCCCGCTGTTATCTGCTACATTCAAATGGGTTTGAGGTTGAATCATATCATTTTTTTATCTGTTTTTTACAATACAAAGGTCGAAGAAAAAAAGAAATATTATTTGTCCAAAAAAAGAAACCTGCACCCACTATTTTTAAGTTTTTAAGTAAGGCCTATTTCTTTTTTATCCCAAAATGATAAATTGAGCTCGTATAGGCATTTTGGACGCTGCTATTGAAATAGCCCTTCTGGCTATAGTTTCTGTTACTCCACCCATTTCATAAAGGATTCGACCTGGTTTAACAACCGCTACCCAATATTCGGGAGAGCCTTTACCTGAACCCATACGTGTTTCTGCGGGTCTTACTGTAACCGGTTTATCTGGAAATATACGAACCCATATTTTTCCACCGCGGCGTGCATTTCGTGTCATTGCTCGTCGACCTGCTTCTATTTGTCTAGATGTGATCCAAGCGGGTTCAAGTGCCTGAAGAGCGTATTTACCAAAACAAATAGTATTACCTCGATAAGATATTCCCTTCATTCTTCCTCTATGTTGTTTACGGAATCTGGTTCTTTTGGGGTTATAGTTGATGGTTTGTTTTGAATTCCATCTCTACTACAGAACCGGACGTGAGAGTTTCTTCTCATCCAGCTCCTCGCGAATAAAATAAATTCAAATTAAAGATTTTGAGTTCAATTTGAATTCTATTCAGATATAATATTATGCATAGATGTATTTATATTTAATTTTAATAACTGAATCATGGATTTCATTTAATCTAGATCAAATCTTATTAATTTGTATATCTTGATTTGTCTATTTTGTTTGTATAGATATATATAATAATAATAATGAAATTAAATATATATATTAATAACTATTAATAACTATAACTAAACTATTTTTTCTTCTATTTATCGATATTAGAATCTTAAAAGGAATCTTTTTTTTGTTTTACTCTTTATCGTATTGGATTGACCCAAATTTAGCAATCCAAGAAAATAAAGTTTTCGCGGGCGAATATTTACTCTTTACATTTCTATTTCAGTTCTATCATTCGTTCATAACTTTTCCGAATAGATGAATTGGTCTCTGGTCGGTTCCGCCATCCCGATCAATGAATCATTCAAATTCATTTTCATAGAATCTTTTGAATTCACAGGTTCCGTCGTTCCCATCGCTTCTTATTTAATGGTTAGGTCTGAATTCTACAATGGAGCTATTAGTTCTTGAGTCAATATTCTTAGTCTTTATTGGCTCGAAGCTCTTTATTTTTTGTTCGATGAGCAGATCCATTTAATGATGAATCCGTATTGATGCTTTATTACACAGATTTTTTATGAGATGACTCATAGACCTTACATATTGGAATTATATATCATCAATATTTTCTTTCTTCCTCTCATCCTTCCATTTATCCATACCCTTTCTTTTTTTTATTATTAACAATTTAGAAGCAGATTTTTTAATAAATGAAAAAAGATTTCAGTTGCTACAACAATATGAACAATATATCATATCTTGACTGGTTCTTTGGATCCAGATAATACGAAGTGATGAGTTGGTTATTACTTCTATAGTTATTTGTTTATACTATGGGGCTGGTTTTTATACTAACCCTCAAAAAACCAACGAGTCACACACTAAGCATAGCAATTTTATCAAAAGATTCATTTAATTTTTATTAAACCCTATAGAATTATAATTTAGAATTGTTCATTTTTTTTTATTGAACAGAAAAGAAGAAACGAATTTCTTTTGTTCCATTGCTGGATAGAATAAAAAGGGAAATAAGGTTTATTATTCCCCCTCGATAAATATCCAAATTTTGATGCCTAATACCCCATAGATTGTTCGAACTGTATAGGAACAATAATCAATTTTAGCTCGAATGGTTTGTAATGGAACCCTACCTTCTCTGATCCATTCAACACGCGCAATTTCTTTTCCGTCGATACGTCCTGCAATTTGCACTTGAATTCCTTTTGTATCTGCTTGTTCAGTTAATTCTATAGCCTTTTTCATTGCTTTGCGAAAAGAAACTCTATTTTTTAATTGGCCGGCTATAAATTCTGCAAGAATATTAGGGTTTCCATAAGGCTTTTCAATTCGTGCGATAGCAATGTTAAGTTTTCTATTTACAGAATTAAATTCTTTTTGTAAATTCATCTGTAATTCTTCGATTCCTCGGGGTCGACTTTCAATTAATATTTTTGGAAATCCCATATAGATTATTATTTGGATCAGGTCGATTCTTTTTTGAATCTCTATACGCGCAATTCCCTCGACGCCAGAAGACGTTTTCGTATTTTTTTGTACATAATTCTTGATATAATTTCTTATTTTTTGATCTTCTTGCAGACCCTCAGAATAATTTTTTGGTTGTGCGAACCAAAGGGAATGATGACCTTGGGTTGTACCAAGTCTAAAACCAATTGGATTTATTTTTTGTCCCATGTTCCCCCATTACTATACATATCATAATACGACATAG